GCTAGCGTAGCTTAAAGATAAAGCATAACGCTGAAGATGTTAGGATGAACCCTATAAAGTTCCGCAAGCACAAAAACTTGGTCCTGATTTTACTATCAGTTTTAACCCGATTTATACATGCAAGTATCCGCACCCCCGTGAAGACGCCCTCAATCCTCTCCAAGAGAACGAGGAGCGGGCATCAGGCACGCCCCGCAGCCCAAGACGCCTTGCCTTGCCACGCCCCCAAGGGAATTCAGCAGTAATAAACATTAAGCCATAAGTGAAAGCTTGACTTAGTTAGGGTAAAGAGGGTCGGTTAAACTCGTGCCAGCTACCGCGGTTATACGAGAGACCCTAATTGATAGCTACGGCGTAAAGGGTGGTTCGAGATAAATTATAAATAAAGCTAAAGACCTTCTAAGCTGTTACAAGCACTACGAAGGCACGAAACCCTAACACGAAAGTAGCTTTACTACACTTGACGCCACGAAAGCTAAGAAACAAACTGGGATTAGATACCCCACTATGCTTAGCCTTAAACCCAGATGCTAACTTTACAAACACATCCGCCAGGGGACTACGAGCGCCAGCTTAAAACCCAAAGGACTTGACGGTGTCTCAGACCCACCTAGAGGAGCCTGTTCTAGAACCGATAACCCCCGTTAAACCTCACCACCCCTTGCTTTTCCAGCCTATATACCGCCGTCGCAAGCTTACCCTGTGAAGGTTCTACAGTAAGCAAAATGGGTAAAACCCAAAACGTCAGGTCGAGGTGTAGCTTACGAGGTGGAAAGAAATGGGCTACATTTTCTTTAACAGAATAATACGAATAACACCATGAAACTGGTGTTTGAAGGTGGATTTAGTAGTAAATAATAAATAGAGCGTATTTTTGAACCAGGCTCTGAGACGCGCACACACCGCCCGTCACTCTCCCCACAATCTATATTTTCAAGTAATTAACCAAACACTTTTCACAACTAGGGGAGGCAAGTCGTAACATGGTAAGTGTACCGGAAGGTGCACTTGGAATTTCAGGACGTGGCCGAGATAGAAAAGCACCTCACTTACACCGAGACCACACTCATGCAAATTGAGTCGTTCTGAGCTAAACAACTAGCTCAATAACTAAAGCCAAAACTACAACATTTTTTACCTTTTTTAAAACCTAAAAAATTAAACTAAAACATTCTTCTGCCTTAGTACGGGCGACGGAAAAGGAACTAGAAGCAATAGAAAAAGTACCGTAAGGGAAAGTTGAAAGAGAAATGAAATAAGTCATTTAAGCCTAAAAAAGCAGAGATTAAGCCTCGTACCTTTTGCATCATGATTTAGCTAGAACACCTGAGCAAAGAGAACTTTAGTTCAAAACCCCGAAACCAAGTGAGCTACCCCGAGACAGCCTATTTATGGGGCCAACCCGTCTCTGTGGCAAAAGAGTGGGAAGATCTCCGGGTAGAGGTGATAAGCCTACCGAACTTGGTGATAGCTGGTTGCCTAGGAAATGGATAGAAGTTCAGCCTCGTACTCCTCAACTCAAACAAGAGCTACGTTACACGAAATCGAGAAACATACGAGAGTTATTCAAAGGGGGTACAGCCCCTTTGAATCAGGACACAACCTGCCCAGGAGGTTAAGGACCATACTAAACAAGATCACTGCCCCAGTGGGCCTAAAAGCAGCCATCTGAACAGAAAGCGTTAAAGCTCGAGCGGAAACTCAATCTATTATGTCGTTATTATTATCCTAAACCCCTCCTTCTACTAGGCCACTCCATGCCCCCATGGAAGAGATTATGCTAAAATGAGTAATAAGAAGGAACCCCCTTCTCCCGGCCCATGTTTAAGTTAGATTAGACCTACTACTAACATTCAACGAACCCAACCCAAGAGGGTAATGTGGTAATAAAAAAAATCAAGAAATTCCCACACACATCAATCGTTAACCCGACACTGGAGCGCCACTAGGGAAAGACTAAAAGAAAAGGAAGGAACTCGGCAAACACAAGCCTCGCCTGTTTACCAAAAACATCGCCTCCTGCAAAAATCAATGTATAAGAGGTCCTACCTGCCCAGTGACTATGGTTAAACGGCCGCGGTATTTTGACCGTGCTAAGGTAGCGCAATCACTTGTCTTTTAAATGAAGACCTGTATGAATGGTGTAACGAGGGCTTAACTGTCTCCCTTCTCTGGTCAATGAAATTGATCTACCCGTGCAGAAGCGGGTATATTTATACAAGACGAGAAGACCCTTTGGAGCTTAAGACAACTACGCCAACTGTGTCAAAAATCTTTATTAAAACTAGACTAAACAAAACAGCAACTGACCAACGTCTTCGGTTGGGGCGACCACGGGGGAAAACAAAGCCCCCACGTGGACTGGGAATATTCCTATAACCAAGAGAGACACCTCTAAGTCTCAGAACATCTGACCTATGGATCCGGCCCAACAAGCCGATCAACGAACCAAGTTACCCTAGGGATAACAGCGCAATCCTCTTCAAAAGTCCATATCGACAAGGGGGTTTACGACCTCGATGTTGGATCAGGACATCCTAATGGTGCAGCCGCTATTAAGGGTTCGTTTGTTCAACGATTAAAGTCCTACGTGATCTGAGTTCAGACCGGAGCAATCCAGGTCAGTTTCTATCTGTAAACGTTGTTCTTCCTAGTACGAAAGGATCGGAAAAACAAGGCCCATAATACAAACACGCCATACTCTAACTTAATGAAACCAACTCAATTAGGTAAAAGAGAACATCTTCTCCACAACCCGAGATAAGGGTTTACTAAGGTGGCAGAGTATGGTAATTGCAAAAGGCCTAAGCCCTTTCATCAGGGGTTCAAATCCTCTCCTTAGTTATGCTAACCTTACTCCTAACCCATGTAATTAACCCCCTTGCTTACATTGTACCGATTCTCCTAGCAGTAGCATTTCTAACTCTTATTGAACGAAAAATTCTAGGCTATATACAGCTACGAAAAGGCCCAAACGTTGTAGGACCCTACGGTCTACTTCAACCAATCGCAGACGGGATTAAACTCTTTATCAAAGAACCAATCCGCCCCTCAACCTCCTCCCCATTTCTCTTTTTAGCCTCCCCAATCCTAGCCCTCACCCTAGCTCTTATTCTATGGGCACCAATACCAATCCCGTACCCCGTGATTAACCTCAATCTTGGTATCCTCTTTATCATGGCCCTTTCCAGCTTAGCCGTATATTCAATTCTAGGCTCTGGTTGGGCCTCAAATTCAAAATACGCCCTAATTGGGGCCTTACGTGCTGTTGCCCAAACAATTTCTTATGAAGTAAGCCTTGGACTTATCCTTTTATCCATTGTCATCTTTACGGGAGGCTTCACACTTCAAATATTTAACGTAGCCCAAGAGTCAGTATGACTTCTTCTACCTACATGACCTCTAGCAGCCATATGATTTGTATCAACCCTCGCAGAGACTAACCGAGCCCCTTTTGACTTAACTGAGGGAGAATCAGAACTAGTATCAGGATTTAATGTAGAATATGCCGGAGGCCCATTCGCCCTGTTTTTCTTGGCAGAATATGCCAATATTTTACTAATAAATACTCTCTCCACCATTCTATTTTTAGGAGCCTCACACATCCCAACATTTCCGGAACTAACCTCAATTAACCTAATAACCAAAGCCGCCTTTTTATCCATAACATTTCTATGAGTACGAGCCTCGTACCCTCGATTCCGATATGACCAACTAATACAGCTAGTCTGAAAAAACTTCCTTCCGCTCACCCTAGCCTTTATCTTGTGACACACTGCCCTTCTTATTGCATTTGTAGGCTTACCACCTCAACTTTAACTTATGAGGAGCTGTGCCTGAATGTCTAAGGATCACTTTGATAGAGTGACTAATGGGGGCTAAAATCCCCCCGGCTCCTAGAAAGAAGGGACTTGAACCCATGCCCAAGAGATCAAAACTCCAGGTGCTTCCACTACACCACTTCCTAGTAAGGTCAGCTAAACAAGCTATCGGGCCCATACCCCGAAAATGTAGGTTAATCTCCTTCCCTTGCTAATGAACCCCTACGTACTTGCCGTATTCCTTTTTAGCTTAGGCCTTGGGACAACCATCACCTTTGCCAGTTCACATTGACTTCTTGCCTGAATAGGCCTAGAAATTAATACACTAGCTATTATTCCACTTATAGCCCAACACCATCACCCACGAGCAGTAGAGGCTACTACCAAATATTTCCTCACTCAAGCCACAGCCGCAGCAGTAATCCTATTTGCTAGCACTATTAATGCATGACTTATTGGAGAATGAAGCATTAACCAACTTACACATCCAATCGCCACCACAATAGCAATAATAGGACTTGCACTAAAAGTAGGCCTCGCTCCCTTACACTTCTGATTACCAGAAGTATTACAAGGCCTCGACCTTACTACCGGCTTAATTTTATCCACCTGACAAAAACTAGCACCAATAGCCCTTCTCATGCAAATAGCTCACTCAGTTAACCCAACACTAATAACCCTACTAGCAATTTCCTCAACACTTGTTGGAGGCTGAGGAGGACTAAACCAAACCCAACTACGAAAAATCCTTGCCTACTCATCAATTGCACACCTCGGCTGAATAATTCTTGTTATTCAATACATACCACAACTTACCCTCCTAACCCTAGGAATTTACATTATTATAACATCAACAGTCTTTTTATCATTCAAAGCCTTAGCAGTGACAAACATTAGTATACTCGCACTAGCCTGATCCAAAAACCCAACTCTTATATTAATCGCTACTTTATCTTTACTCTCACTAGGCGGCCTCCCTCCCCTAACCGGCTTCATACCAAAATGACTAATTCTACAAGAATTAACAAAACAAGGCATGCCACTAACAGCAACCCTAGCAGCATTAAGTGCACTACTTAGTCTATATTATTACCTTCGACTTTGTTATGTTATAACCCTAACAATATTCCCAAACACAACCACTGCAACCACCCCATGACGCCTACCAAGTACACAAGTAACCCTCCCCCTAGCAATTCTTGCAACAGCAACACTAATGCTCCTACCAATTACACCAGCCATCCTAGCACTAACACTTTAAGAGACTTAGGTTAACACCAGACCAAGGGCCTTCAAAGCCTCCAGTAGGAGTGAAAATCTCCTAGTCTTTGACTTAAGGCTTGCAGGACTTTATCCCACATCTCCTGAATGCAACCCAGACACTTTAATTAAGCTAAAGCCTTACTAGATAAGAGGGCCTCGATCCCACAAACTCTTAGTTAACAGCTAAGCGCCCAAACCAGCGAGCATTTATCTACTTTCCCCGCCGAGCCTAAAAAGGCGGGGAAAGCCCCGGCAGGTATCACCCTGCTCTGTCAGGTTTGCAACCCGATGTGCCATACACCACGGAGCTACCTGACCCTGGTAAGAAAAGGACTCAAACCTTTGTTTACGGAGCTACAATCCGCCGCTTAACCCTCAGCCATCCTACCTGTGGCAATCACACGCTGATTTTTCTCCACCAACCACAAAGATATTGGTACCCTTTACTTAGTATTTGGTGCCTGAGCCGGAATAGTTGGCACAGCCCTTAGCCTCCTAATTCGAGCAGAACTTAGTCAACCTGGGTCCCTTCTAGGGGATGATCAAATTTATAATGTTATTGTAACCGCACATGCCTTTGTTATAATCTTCTTTATGGTAATACCGATTATAATCGGGGGCTTCGGAAACTGGTTAGTACCTCTAATGATTGGTGCACCAGACATAGCATTCCCACGAATAAATAACATAAGTTTTTGACTTTTGCCCCCATCTTTCCTGCTTCTTCTGGCCTCCTCCGGAGTAGAGGCTGGAGCCGGCACCGGTTGAACTGTTTATCCCCCACTTGCTGGAAACCTCGCACACGCAGGTGCCTCCGTTGACCTAACTATTTTTTCTCTACACCTCGCCGGTGTTTCCTCAATTCTTGGGGCTATTAATTTTATTACAACTATTATTAACATAAAACCACCAGCCATTACACAATACCAAACCCCTCTATTTGTCTGAGCTGTTCTAATTACAGCCGTTCTCCTTCTTCTGTCACTGCCAGTCCTGGCTGCCGGGATTACTATACTACTAACAGACCGAAACCTGAACACCACGTTCTTTGACCCTGCTGGCGGAGGAGACCCAATTCTATATCAACACTTATTTTGATTCTTTGGTCACCCAGAAGTATATATCTTAATCCTCCCGGGATTTGGTATAATTTCTCATATTGTAGCCTACTACGCAGGAAAAAAAGAACCATTTGGGTATATGGGTATAGTCTGGGCAATAATAGCAATTGGCCTTCTAGGGTTTATTGTTTGAGCCCATCACATGTTCACAGTAGGTATAGACGTAGACACCCGAGCTTACTTCACATCTGCAACAATAATTATTGCAATCCCAACAGGAGTAAAGGTATTTAGCTGACTGGCGACACTTTATGGGGGGTCAATCAAATGAGACACCCCTCTTCTCTGGGCACTAGGATTTATCTTTTTATTTACAGTCGGGGGCCTAACAGGAATTGTGCTATCTAATTCCTCAATTGACATTGTCCTACATGATACCTATTATGTTGTTGCGCACTTCCACTACGTCCTGTCAATAGGAGCTGTATTTGCTATTATAGCAGCTTTCATACACTGATTCCCCCTATTTTCTGGTTATACCCTCCATGACACCTGAACAAAAATTCACTTTGGAGTAATATTCATTGGTGTAAATCTGACCTTTTTTCCCCAACATTTCTTAGGTCTGGCCGGTATGCCACGACGATATTCCGACTATCCAGATGCTTATACCCTTTGAAACACTATCTCATCTATCGGCTCTTTAATTTCATTAATTGCAGTGGTTATATTCCTATTTATTTTATGAGAAGCCTTTGCTGCTAAACGAGAAGTTTTATCCGTCGAACTTACCTCAATAAATGTAGAATGACTTCACGGGTGTCCCCCTCCCTACCACACATTTGAAGAACCGGCATTTGTTCAAGTTAAAGCATACGAGAAAGGAAGGAATTGAACCCCCATAATCTAGTTTCAAGCCAGCCACATAACCACTCTGTCACTTTCTTCCTATAAGATACTAGTATAATACGAAAATACACTGCCTTGTCAAGACAAAATTGCAGGTTAAACCCCTGCGTATCTTAAGCTATTCAGCTTAATGGCACACCCATCACAACTAGGACTCCAAGACGCGGCCTCACCTATTATAGAAGAATTACTTCACTTTCACGACCACGCACTAATAACCGTTTTTCTAATTAGTACCTTCGTCCTGTATATTATTGTTGTTATAGTTACCACTAACCTAACAAATAAGCATATTTTAGACTCCCAGGAAATTGAGATCGTTTGAACCACGCTCCCAGCAGCTATTCTTATTCTCATTGCCCTTCCGTCCCTACGAATTTTGTATCTAATAGACGAGATTAATGACCCCCACCTAACAGTTAAGGCCATGGGCCATCAATGATACTGAAGCTACGAATACACTGATTACGAAAACCTTAGCTTTGACTCCTACATAAAACCAACTCAAGATTTAACACCCGGGCAATTCCGACTCCTTGAAACAGACCATCGAATGGTTGTACCCATAGAATCTCCCATTCGAGTCCTAGTATCAGCTGAAGACGTCCTTCACTCGTGAGCCGTCCCAGCTCTCGGAATTAAAATAGATGCTGTTCCGGGCCGTCTAAATCAAACTGCTTTTATCGCCGCACGCCCAGGAGTATTCTTTGGGCAATGTTCCGAAATCTGCGGGGCCAACCACAGTTTTATACCTATTGTAGTAGAATCTACCCCACTACAACACTTCGAAAACTGATCCTCCTTAATACTTGAAGACGCCTCACTGAGAAGCTAAACAGGGCCTAGCGTTAGCCTTTTAAGCTAAAGACTGGTGATTCCCAACCACCCTCAATGACATGCCCCAATTAAACCCCTCCCCTTGGTTTATAATCCTCCTCTTCTCCTGATTGGTTCTTATTACTATTATCCCATTAAAAATTATAAAACATACCATTACTAATGATCCCACAATATTAGCTGCTATACAACCTGAGATTGAACCCTGAAATTGACCATGATTCTAAGCCTATTCGACCAATTTATAAGCCCCACACACCTAGGAGTTCCCCTAATTGCTATTGCACTCGCCCTCCCTTGAATCTTATACCCATCCCCATCCAATCGATGACTTAACAACCGCATCATTACCCTACAAGGCTGATTTATTGTTCGCTTCATTCAACAGCTACTACTTCCTCTAAACCCCGCTGGACATAAATGAGCACTAATTCTTGCCTCCTTAATAATTTTCCTTCTGTCTCTCAATACACTTGGCCTTCTCCCATATACCTTTACCCCCACCACCCAACTCTCACTAAACTTAGGCCTAGCTGTGCCGCTATGACTAGCCACGGTGATTATTGGCTTTCGAAATCAGCCAACCGCAACCCTAGGACACCTTCTTCCTGAAGGAACCCCTGTTCCCCTTATCCCCGTACTTATTATTATTGAAACAATTAGTCTATTTATTCGACCATTGGCCCTGGGAGTCCGACTCACAGCAAACTTAACAGCCGGTCATCTCCTAATTCAACTCATTGCAACCGCAGCCTTTGTCCTAATACCTATTATAACAACCGTAGCCGTGCTAACTACAACAATCCTATTTCTTCTTACCTTACTTGAGGTAGCAGTAGCCATTATTCAAGCATACGTATTCGTACTTCTTCTTAGTCTTTATTTACAAGAGAACGTCTAATGACCCACCAAGCACACGCATATCATATGGTTGACCCAAGTCCCTGACCTTTAACCGGCGCAGTAGCTGCCTTATTAATGACATCAGGCCTTGCAATCTGGTTCCATTATCATTCTATTAAACTAATGACCCTGGGACTTATCCTTCTTCTACTAACGATATATCAATGATGACGAGACATTGTTCGAGAAGGCACCTTCCAGGGACATCACACCCCTCCCGTTCAAAAAGGGCTACGATACGGAATAATTTTATTTATCACATCAGAAGTTTTCTTTTTCCTCGGATTTTTCTGGGCTTTTTATCACTCTAGTCTTGCCCCAACACCAGAACTAGGAGGATGCTGACCCCCAACAGGGATTACAGCACTTGACCCATTCGAGGTGCCACTACTAAATACCGCAGTTCTATTAGCATCCGGCGTTACTGTTACCTGAGCCCATTATAGCCTAATAGAAGGAAAACGTAAACAAGCCATTCAATCCCTTACTTTAACCATTCTCCTAGGTTTTTATTTTACAGCCCTTCAAGCTATAGAATACTACGAAGCCCCATTTACTATCGCCGACGGCGTTTATGGCTCAACATTCTTTGTAGCAACAGGCTTCCACGGCCTTCACGTTATTATTGGCTCAACATTCCTAGCCGTCTGCCTGTTACGACAAGTTTACCACCATTTTACTTCTGAACACCATTTTGGGTTTGAAGCGGCCGCCTGATATTGACATTTCGTAGACGTTGTTTGATTATTCTTATACGTCTCTATTTACTGATGAGGTTCATAATCTTTCTAGTATTAAAGATAGTACGAGTGACTTCCAATTATTTAGTCTTGGTTTAAATCCAAGGAAAGATAATGAATTTAGTTACAACAATTCTTCTCATCACTATAACCCTGTCTATCCTACTAGCCCTCATTTCATTCTGACTTCCACAGATAAACCCAGACGCAGAAAAACTATCACCATATGAATGCGGCTTTGACCCGCTTGGATCTGCACGTCTACCATTTTCCCTGCGATTTTTTTTAGTTGCCATTCTCTTCCTCTTATTTGACCTAGAAATTGCACTGCTTCTTCCACTCCCCTGAGGTAATCAACTACCAGACCCTCTATGCACCTTTTTCTGAGCCGCAGCTATCCTTGTTTTACTTACTCTAGGACTAATCTATGAATGACTTCAAGGAGGCCTTGAGTGAGCAGAATAGGGAGTTAGTCCAACATAAGACCTCTGATTTCGGCTCAGAAAACTGTGGTTTAAACCCACAACCCCCTTATGACACCATTACTTTTCAGCTTTACAGCAGCATTTGTGTTAGGACTTATGGGCCTAGCATTCCATCGAACCCACCTCCTCTCAGCCTTACTATGCCTAGAAGGGATAATGCTATCTTTATTTATTGCCTTAGCCACCTGGAGTCTACAGCTCGAAGTAACAGCTTTCTCCGCAGCCCCCCTTCTCCTACTAGCTTTCTCCGCCTGTGAAGCTAGTGTAGGCCTAGCTTTACTAGTCGCCACCGCCCGTACGCACGGGTCAGACCGCCTTCAAAGCCTTAACCTACTGCAGTGTTAAAAGTCTTAGTACCAACAATTATGCTTTTCCCCACTGTCTGACTTACCACACCAAAATGACTTTGAACCACTATAACAACCCAAAGCTTGTTAATCGCTTTAACTAGTTTAACCTGACTTAAGATTAATTCAGAAACGGGCTGAACTTCAACCAACCCCTACTTAGGGACTGACCCCCTCTCAACCCCCTTACTAATTCTTTCTTGCTGATTACTCCCACTAATAATCCTAGCCAGCCAAAACCACGTCGCCCGCGAACCTATTCCTCGACAACGTATGTTTATAACTATCCTGGCTTCTCTCCAAACCTTTCTAATTATAGCATTCGGGGCAACTGAAATTATTATATTTTATATCATGTTTGAGGCAACCCTTATCCCCACTCTTGTTCTCATTACACGATGAGGCAATCAAACCGAACGCCTTACTGCCGGGACATATTTCTTATTCTATACACTAATAGGCTCTCTTCCCCTACTAGTAGCTCTTTTATTTTTATATAAAAACACCGGTACGCTCTCCATACTAATTATTCACTACTCCGAACCGCTACAACTACACATGTGAGCAGATAAAATTTGATGGGCCGGGTGCCTAATTGCCTTTCTAGTAAAAATACCCCTATATGGAGTCCATATTTGATTACCGAAAGCCCACGTAGAGGCCCCCGTAGCAGGCTCCATAGTTCTAGCTGCCGTCCTCCTAAAACTAGGGGGATATGGAATATTACGAATAATAGTTGTACTTGAACCCCTAAACAAGGACATAGTTTATCCTTTCTTAATTTTAGCCCTATGAGGCATTATTATGTCTGGTTCTATCTGTTTACGACAAACAGACCTAAAATCTCTAATTGCCTATTCTTCCGTAAGCCACATAGGCCTAGTTGCCGCAGGAATTATAATCCAAACCCCCTGAGGGGTTACAGGAGCAATTATTTTAATAATTGCCCACGGTTTAGTTTCCTCTGCCCTCTTCTGCCTAGCCAATTCAGCCTATGAACGAACCCATAGCCGAACAATAATTTTGGCCCGAGGCTTACAAATAATTCTCCCCTTAACCGCTATTTGATGATTCATTGCTAATCTGGCTAATTTAGCCCTACCTCCCCTACCTAATCTAATAGGAGAACTTTTAATTATTTCAGCCACATTTAACTGATCCCCTTGAACTCTTGCTCTAACGGGAGCCGGAACCCTTATCACAGCTGCATATTCTCTCTATCTTTTTTTAATAACACAACGAGGACCAACCCCCCTACACATAATAGCCCTTCCACCTTTCCACACCCGAGAGCATCTACTTATAACTCTTCACTTAGCCCCAATAATCTTACTTATCTTAAAACCAGAACTAATGTGAGGATGATGCTACTGTAAATATAGTTTAAATAAAACACTAGATTGTGGTTCTAGAAATAAAGGTTAAAGTCCTCTTATTTACCGAGTAAGGCCCTGCAGCAACAGAGACTGCTAATCTCTGCACCCGTGGTTAAACTCCACGGCTCACTCGGGCTTTTAAAGGATAACAGCTCATCCGTTGGTCTTAGGAACCAAAAACTCTTGGTGCAAATCCAAGTAAAAGCTATGTTCACCACACCCCTCATTCTTTCATCCTCCCTCGTTCTAACTATTGGTCTCCTAATTTACCCTCTAATCACCTCCCTAAACCCAAACCCTAAAGAACCAAAGTGGGCCATCACACATGTAAAAATGGCTGTAAGTAGCGCATTCTTTATTAGCCTTTTTCCTCTTATAGTTTTTTTAGACCAAGGAATAGAAAGTGTTGTGACCAGCTGACACTGAATAAATACCATAACCTTCGACATCAATATCAGCTTTAAATTTGATCATTATTCACTAATCTTCACCCCAATTGCTTTATTTGTCACTTGATCTATTCTTGAATTTGCATCCTGATATATACACTCGGACCCTAACATAAATCGCTTTTTTAAATACCTCCTACTTTTCCTGGTAGCCATAATTATTTTAGTAACCGCTAACAACATATTCCAACTTTTTATTGGCTGAGAGGGTGTTGGCATTATATCTTTTCTTCTAATTGGCTGATGATACGGACGAGCCGATGCCAACACAGCGGCCCTTCAAGCAGTGCTATACAACCGAGTAGGAGACATCGGTCTAATCTTAAGTATAGCATGAATCGCAACAAACCTAAACTCATGAGAGATTCAACAAATCTTTTTACTCTCCAAAAATCTAGATATAACTCTTCCCCTTCTAGGCTTAATCCTAGCCGCCACAGGAAAATCAGCTCAATTTGGTCTACATCCATGATTACCCTCAGCCATAGAAGGCCCCACACCAGTATCTGCCCTACTACACTCAAGCACCATGGTGGTAGCAGGCATTTTTCTACTCATCCGCCTTCACCCGCTCATAGAAAATAATCAACTAGCATTAACCATTTGTTTATGCCTAGGAGCCCTAACCACCCTATTTACTGCTACCTGTGCCCTTACCCAAAATGATATCAAAAAAATTATTGCTTTCTCAACATCCAGTCAACTAGGCCTTATAATAGTAACTATTGGGTTAAACCAGCCCCAACTAGCATTTCTTCATATTTGCACACACGCATTCTTTAAAGCAATACTCTTCCTATGTTCTGGTTCCATTATTCACAGCTTAAACGACGAACAAGACATCCGAAAAATAGGGGGTCTCCATAAACTTATGCCATTTACCTCTTCTTGTTTAACCATTGGAAGCCTAGCATTAATTGGAACCCCATTCCTAGCAGGATTCTTCTCCAAAGATGCCATTATTGAAGCCCTTAATACCTCTTATCTTAATGCCTGAGCCCTCATCCTTACACTAATCGCTACGTCCTTTACAGCAGTCTATAGCTTCCGGGTAATCTTCTTCGTTACTATAGGCACCCCACGATTCCTACCTCTCTCCCCCATCAATGAAAACGACCCCGCGGTCATCAATCCTATTAAACGACTAGCCTGAGGCAGCATTACTGCAGGCCTAATCATTACCTCTAATTTTTTACCATCAAAAACCCCAATTATAACTATACCATCTTCCTTAAAACTCGCTGCCCTGCTTGTAACTATTACTGGTTTTATTGTGGCCATGGAATTAGCATCCATAGTTTCTAAACAATTCAAAATTACCCCTATCTTCTCCACTCATAATTTCTCCAACATACTAGGCTTTTATCCCTCAACCATTCACCGATTAATACCTAAACTAAGCTTAGTCCTAGGACAATTAATTGCCACTCAACTTGTAGATCAAACATGACTCGAAAAAACAGGACCAAAAGGATTATCCTCTACACAAGTCAAAATCTCTACAGCTACAAACGACATTCAACAGGGACTAATCAAGACTTACTTAACCATCTTCTTACTAACAAACGCCCTGGCTATTTTATTATTTACCCTTTAGACTACCCGAAGTGCCCCCCGACTTAAACCCCGGGTCAACTCAAGCACAACAAAAAGGGTTAGTAACAACACCCAACCCGATACAATTAATATTCCACCACCAGAAGAATATAATAAAGCAGCTCCACTAGCATCTGCTATCATCATAAGAAAATTATTACTATTAGTCCCCCAAGATCCCTCATATCAACCCCCATGAAACCAAAACGCGGCCACACCAACCATAGATAAGTAAACCAAAACATAACCAATAACAGAGCTATCACCTCAACTTTCAGGAAAGGGCTCAGCAGCTAAAGCTGCCGAATAGGCAAATACAACCAATATCCCACCTAAATAAACCAAAAATAACACTAATGACAAAAAAGACCCCCCATAACCAACTAACACCCCACAACTAGCCCCTGCCGCCCCCACCAGCCCCAAAGCAGCAAAATAAGGAGCCGGATTAGAAGCTACTGCCACTAAACCAACCACCAAACCTAATAAAAATAAAGAAAACAAATAACTCATAAATTCTTACCCGGATTTTAACCGAGACTAATGACATGAAAAACCACCGTTGTTATTCAACTATAAGAACCCCTAATGGCCAGCCTACGAAAGACACACCCACTTTTTAAAATTGCTAACGACGCATTAATTGATTTACCTGCCCCATCTAATATTTCTGTATGATGAAACTTTGGCTCGCTCCTCCTACTCTGCCTAGCAATACAAATCCTAACAGGACTATTCCTAGCTATACATTATACTTCAGATATCTCTACTGCCTTCTCATCCGTCGCCCACATCTGCCGTGACGTCAACTATGGCTGATTAATTCGTAACATACACGCTAACGGGGCTTCCTTCTTTTTTATTTGCATCTACCTTCACATTGGACGAGGCTTATACTATGGCTCTTACCTGTATAAAGAAACCTGAAATATTGGAGTCATTCTCCTTTTATTAGTAATAATAACCGCATTTGTGGGCTATGTGCTACCATGAGGTCAAATATCATTCTGGGGGGCAACAGTAATTACTAACCTACTCTCTGCAGTCCCTTATGTAGGAGACATGCTAGTACAATGAATCTGAGGGGGCTTCTCAGTAGACAATGCTACTCTAACTCGATTCTTCGCTTTCCACTTCCTACTTCCATTTGCAATTGTTGCAGCTACACTACTACATGCCCTCTTCCTTCACGAAACAGGGTCTAACAACCCAATTGGACTAAACTCAAACGCAGACAAAATCTCATTTCACCCCTATTTTTCATACAAAGACCTTCTAGGCTTTATCATTCTACTAACAGCCCTAACATCACTAGCCCTATTCTTCCCCAACCTTCTAGGGGACCCTGAAAACTTTACCCCCGCTAATCCGCTAGTAACCCCAACACACATTAAACCAGAGTGATACTTTTTATTTGCCTATGCTATCCTACGATCAATTCCTAATAAACTTGGAGGCGTATTAGCCCTATTATTCTCAATCTTAGTTTTTATATTAGTCCCTCTTCTCCACACCTCAAAACAACAGGGACTCACTTTCCGCCCACTTACCCAATTCCTATTTTGAACCCTAGTTGCAGACGTACTCATTTTAACATGAATCGGCGGAATACCAGTAGAAGACCCCTTCATCATTATTGGCCAAATCGCCTCCATCCTTTATTTCATGCTCATCCTTATCTTAAACCCATTAGCAGGGTGGCTAGAAAACAAACTATTCAACTGACCCTGCACTAATAGCTTAGTAGTTAAAGCATCGGTCTTGTAATCCGAAGATCGGGGGCTAAATCCCTCCTTAGTGCCAGAAAAGAGAGATTTGAACTTCCACCTCTAACTCCCAAAGCTAGTATTCTAAATTAAACTATTTTCTGAATTTTAGGTAACGGGATGGTTCTAATACATATATGTATATAGTACATAATGATGCAGGTACATATATGTATATAGTACATATGGTATAGTACATTATATGCATAATTTTACATTAATGGTTTTAAACATTACATTATATATCCCCATAAATTTATATAACACATATATACCATCAACATTAAACTAAGACATACATACCCATACCATTGGCCCCTACAAATAAGTTAATTTAACATGATAACTTGAAGATCTACCATACCTCCATCAAAACATTTCCCTTGCAAACCTCAACTAAAATAGGACCTCAATATCTTAATGTAGTAAGAGACCACCAACCAATTTATATAAATGTACTCGGTCCTTGATAGGTCAGGGACAACTATCGTGGGGGTCGCACAGAATGAACTATTACTGGCATCTGGTTCCTATTTCAGGGCCATATTAGGTAAACCTTCCCTCCTCGTTCCTTGAAAATTGCATTTGATTATTGGTGTTATTCTAATTGTCCATGACCCACCATGCCAAGGCGTTCTCTTATATGCATAGGGTTCTCTTTTTTTTTTCGTTCACTTTCATTTGACAATTTGGTCACTTTCGGCGTATTAGCTAATAAGGTGGTACATTTCCTTGTTATAGTGATGTCAGTGAAACACTTTAAAGATATATCCTAGGATAACCACATTAAGCTATATCAGGTGCATACATGATTATCTTACCTCAGTGATTTCTAAGATATCCCCCCCGTTTGAAAAAACCTATTTTGCGCGACAAACCCCCCTACCCCCCTACGCCGGGCAAGTTCTATTATATCCTGTCAAACCCCAAAACCAGGAAAGACTCGATCGGCGTAATTCAACGAGTTGTTATATTTGTTGTTATATGTGTTATTATAGTGTTACACATACCACACATTTTTGTAGTACATTACAGTTATGTCTGGGTTGACACAACTATTTTTTTTTATGCAACCGAGACATGTATAAATATTTATATATTTTTAGTTTAAATCTCATATTATATAATTACA